TTCACCAACTTGGATTTGGTTCTCTCGCGAAAATCGCGAGTTGCAGAGATGAGAACCATGAAAAGCAAGATCCCGAATAAGAAAACAGAAACCGAGGAAACCACAAGAGTGAAGACTAGTAGAGTCTCGTCTTTTGTCATTCTTTGCTCCTTTTTCACTCAATGATTCATTCGAATTTCCCGACCAAAAATTCTATATGTCTATTCTATGATATTTCTATATATATAGAATATGATATCTAATATGACACCCGATTTGTCAAAGGGATTGGATTGGTGACTTACCCATTCAGTGACTTTGGCACTGGACGTTCCAAAAACGGGTACTATCGGATCGGGTGAATTAGAGAATAGACAGAGATCCGTTGGCATTTCAGCCTTTCTTCTCCTTTCAGGGCCTATCCGAAAGAGAATCCAGTACCTCTTGGTCCTGAATATCAGAATAGGACGAACGAACCGGCCTCCGCGGATATCTTTGCTTCGGAACAAAACCCTGCAATCAAATAGATTGTCCCAAGGGCGCCATATTCTAGGAGCCCAAGTTATGCTATTGAAAATTCGTTCCTCTAGCAGTTCCGGTTTGACCATTCCGTTCCCTTTTTCAAACTCCACTTCTTTTCATATAGCAATCCCTGATCAAAGAGAGAACAATATCCATTTCAAAACATTTCTAACGGATTCCTTGGTTCGGACCGACGAAGTAATGGCACTCAATTATTATCAACCTGACTGCAATCTTTTTCTGTCGGTAAGGATTGCACCAGAGCACCTTCTACTTCTAATAGGCCATGAACTATAGATAGAGAAGAATCATTCTGAGCGAGTCCATAAGAAGCGACCCACTTTTTTTCATCGGTTCCGGGGGAAGACCAAAGATCTTGCGCGACCGGTCCGCCAGAAAAACTCAAAAGAGAAAGAAGTCTCGTTAATCTCTTCATGCTCGTTCCAAGTTCGAAGTACCCTTTGGCCAAAGAAAAACCCGCTTCCTGACACGATTGCCTCTTTATATAGATAGATTCTATGGGGTTATTACTTAGAAGTCTATTTTGTACAAGAGCCCCTCCTATCTGATAGAAAAGGGTCCCATGATCCCGAGCCGGTCTTACCTTGGCTCGCAAACCCCAAGTTTGTCTATGAAGAGCTAATCTAATTGTATTAGTTTCTATAATGGATTTCTTATGTGGAATACTAATGGATAGGGCCTCGTTGCTAAGTGCTACAAGATCTAGTGCACTGGAACTCGTGGTTATGGACCCGAATCCTTTAGTATGGAACATTGTCTTTTCCAAGTAAAAACCCCTAGTATATGAAAGAATGAAAAGGTGCTTTCGTTCTTGTGGAATAAGAAGCCCTCGTACCTTAATGAAAGGAAAATAGGAATTTTTCGTTAGGTATTTGACCAAATAGGATCGTCCAGTTCCTATAGAACCTATCACTAAAATACCCGATAGGGCTAAGCGGAACGAAAAGGGTTTTCCATGAGATGGTAAATGAAAACGATTAGCCCCACACGAGGTTTGGGAATAAGTGATTGTCTGATAATGAGCAAGGAATATACGTCTTTCTGCTAAAGAGGATCTATTAAACTCATAATTCATTAGATCCTTGTTATCAATGTCAACTAGGTATCATAAGTAAATGGATCCCGGTTGTTCAATCCTTTGATAACCAAGGTCATTCTTTGCTAAAGAGAAATGATCACTATGAGTCAGACTCAATAGAATTGGATCCATTCCAAATAGCGAGAATTAGGATTCTTGATCCCTCTCAATCTCTCTTTCAATTCGAGGATCCAGAGAGGTGTTTTCATAGTCATCTCCGAATATTTGCCATCTCCGAATATTTTCGATTTCATTTTTCTATGATATGTCTTTCTATATGAAAATTGGTTATTTACGATGTACGATGATCCCTGTTAAGCATCCATGGCTGAATGGTTAAAGCGCCCAACTCATAATTGGTAAATTTGCGGGTTCAATTCCTGCTGGATGCACGCGAACGGGAACGTTCCATAAGTCTATTGGAACTGGCTCTCTATCCATGGAATCTCATCCATCATCCATACATAACGAATTGGTATGGTATATTCATACCATAACATAAGAACAATAAGAACTCGAATTCTTATCGATACTGGAACTCAGAGCATAGGAGGGAAAGTCGATTTATGGATGGAATCAAATACGCAGTATTTACAGAAAAAAGTCTTCGTTTATTGGGAAAGAATCAATATACTTTTAATGTCGAATCGGGATTCACTAAGACAGAAATAAAGCATTGGGTCGAACTCTTCTTTGGTGTTAAGGTAGTAGCTGTGAATAGCCATCGACTACCCAGAAAGGGTAGAAGAATGGGACCTATTCTGGGACATACAATGCATTACAGACGTATGATCATTACCCTTCAACCGGGTTATTCTATTCCACTTCTAGATAGAGAAAAAAACTAAAGGAGAATACTTAATAATACGGCGAAACATTTATACAAAACACCTATCCCGAGCACACGCAAGGGAACCGTAGACAGGCAAGTGAAATCCAATCCACGAAATAATTTGATCCATGGACGGCACCGTTGTGGTAAAGGTCGTAATTCCAGAGGAATCATTACCGCAAGGCATAGAGGGGGAGGTCATAAGCGCCTATACCGTAAAATCGATTTTCGACGGAATCAAAAAGACATATCTGGTAGAATCGTAACCATAGAATACGACCCTAATCGAAATGCATACATTTGTCTCATACACTATGGGGATGGTGAGAAGAGATATATTTTACATCCCAGAGGGGCTATAATTGGAGATACTATTGTTTCTGGTACAAAAGTTCCTATATCAATGGGAAATGCCCTACCTTTGAGTGCGGTTTGAACTATTGATTTACGTAATTGGAAGTAACCAATTAGGTTTACGACGAAACCTAGAAATCGATCACTGATCCAATTTGACTACCTCTACGGGATAGACCTCAACAGAAAACTGTTGAGTAACGGCAGCAAGTGATTGAGTTCAGTAGTTCCTCATAGAAAATTATTGACTCTAGAGATATGGTAATATGGAGAAGACAAAATTGTTTGAAGCACGCACAGAACCGGAAGCGCCCCTTGTTTCAAAGAGAGGAGGACGGGTTATTCACATTTAATTTGATGGTCAGAGGCGAATTGAAAGCTAAGCAGTGGTAATTAAGACCCCCCGGGGAAAATAGGGATGTCTCCTACGTTACCCATAATATGTGGAAGTATCGACGTAATTTCATAGAGTCATTCGATCTGAATGCTACATGAAGAACATAAGCCAGATGACGGAACGCGGAGACCTAGGATGTAGAAGATCATAACATGAGCGATTCGGCAGATTTGGATTCCTTTCCTATATATCCACTCATGTGGTACTTCATCATACGATTCATATAAGATCCATCTGTCTAGAGATCGTCATATACATCTAGAAAGCTGTATGCTTTGGAAGAAGCTTGTACAGTTTGGGAAGGGGTTTTTTGAGAGAAAAGAAGAATCTACTTCAACCGATATGCCCTTAGGCACGGCCATACATAACATAGAAATCACACGTGGAAGGGGTGGGCAATTAGCTAGAGCAGCAGGTGCTGTAGCGAAACTGATTGCAAAAGAGGGTAAATCGGCCACTTTAAGATTACCATCTGGGGAGGTCCGTTTGGTATCCCAAAATTGCTTAGCAACAGTCGGACAAGTGGGTAATGTTGGGGTGAACCAAAAAAGTTTGGGTAGAGCCGGATCTAAGTGTTGGCTAGGTAAACGCCCCGTAGTAAGAGGGGTAGTTATGAACCCTGTGGACCACCCCCATGGGGGCGGTGAAGGGAAAGCCCCCATTGGTAGAAAAAAACCCACAACCCCTTGGGGTTATCCTGCGCTTGGAAGAAGAACTAGGAAAAGGAAAAAATATAGTGATAGTTTTATTCTTCGTCGCCGTAAGTAAATACGTAACTAGGAATATGGAAAATTGCATTTTTGGAATTTGCAATAATGCGATGGGCGAACGACGGGAATTGAACCCGCGCATGGTGGATTCACAATCCACTGCCTTGATCCACTTGGCTACATCCGCCCCTTATCCAGCTAAAGGATTTTTCTCTTTGTTCCATTCATCATTATTCTATTTATTCTGACCTCCATACTTCGATCGAGATATTGGACATAGAATGCCACTCTTTAAAATGGAAAAAGGAGTAATCAGCTGTGACACGAAAAAAAACGAATCCTTTTGTAGCTCATCATTTATTGGCAAAAATCGAAAAGGTCAATATGAAGGAGGAGAAAGAAACAATAGTAACGTGGTCCCGGGCATCTAGCATTCTACCCGCAATGGTTGGCCATACAATCGCGATTCATAATGGAAAGGAACATATACCTATTTACATAACAAATCCTATGGTAGGTCGCAAATTGGGGGAATTCGTGCCTACTCGGCATTTCACGAGTTATGAAAGTGCAAGAAAAGATACTAAATCTCGTCGTTAACTGAATTCAGAATAGAAAGATTCAAAATAAAAAAAAACAAACAAACAAAGGTAGGCGGGGAATAACCTTATTTATGACAAGTTTCAAACTGGTAAAGTATACCCCTAGAATAAAGAAGAAGAAGAATGGGCTAAGGAAACTCGCAAGGAAAGTTCCAACCGATCGTCTACTTAAGTTCGAACGGGTTTTCAAAGCACAAAAACGCATCCATATGTCTGTTTTCAAAGCACAAAGAGTTCTTGATGAGATTCGCTGGCGTTACTACGAAGAAACTGTTATGATACTGAACCTCATGCCTTATCGAGCATCTTATCCCATCCTAAAGTTGGTTTATTCGGCAGCAGCAAATGCTACTCATTATAGGGATTTCGACAAAGCGAATTTATTCATCACTAAAGCCGAAGTCAGTAGGAGTACTATTATGAAAAAATTCAGACCTCGAGCTCGAGGACGTAGTTCTCCCATAAAAAAAACCATGTGTCATATAACAATTGTACTAAATATAGTAAAGAAATCTAAATAATCTTTAGATCCATCTAAGATTTCGATTCCCAGTAAAAAAAAAATAGAATAGAAAAATATGGGACAAAAAATAAATCCACTCGGTTTCAGACTTGGTACAACCCAAAATCACCATTCCTTTTGGTTCGCACAACCAAAAAATTATTCTGAAGGTCTACAGGAAGATAAAAAAATACGGAATTGTATCAAGAACTATATACAAAAGAATAGGAAAAAAGGCTCGAATAGAAAAATAGAATCAGACTCAAGTTCCGAAGTAATTACACATAATAGAAAAATGGACTCAGGCTCAAGTTCCGAAGTAATTACACATATAGAAATTCAAAAAGAAATCGATACGATCCACGTAATAATCCATATTGGATTCCCCAATTTATTAAAGAAAAAAGGAGCAATCGAAGAATTAGAGAAAGATCTACAAAAGGAAGTTAATTCTGTAAACCAGAGACTTAATATTGCTATTGAAAAAGTTAAAGAACCTTATAGACAACCTAGCATTCTTGCAGAATATATAGCTTTCCAATTAAAAAATAGAGTTTCATTCCGAAAGGCAATGAAAAAAGCCATTGAATTAACTCAAAAAGCAGATATAAGGGGAGTAAAAGTAAAAATTGCAGGTCGTCTCGCAGGGAAAGAAATTGCACGTGCCGAATGCATCAAAAAGGGTAGACTTCCCCTCCAAACAATTCGCGCTAAAATTGATTATTGCTGCTATCCAATTCGAACTATCTATGGAGTATTAGGTGTAAAAATTTGGATATTCATAGACGAAGAATAACTAGCCTTGTCTTCCCATTCTGTTCAGTGATAGAATAAAAAATGACAAGAGCCTTATTTTTCCTGAAATCCCTGAAAAAGAAGAAGAAATTCTACCTCTTTCTATAAGATTTAATGAAAATTGATAAATCTTTTAATATAATTGCTATGCTTAGTGTGTGACTCGTTAGTTTTTTCTTTAGAGTCGAAAATGGAGATTCAAAAAAATTGACTGAACCCTACTATAAATAGAAAAAGAAAAAAACTTAGTAATTATAGAAAATTAACTAATAACCAACCTATTGCTTCGTATTGTCGAGATCCTAACTAAGAAACAGTCACTATATGATACATCTATCATAAATGAGTAGATCTATCATATAGTTGTAGCAACTGCAATTTTTTCTCTAAAAAAGAAAATGGATTCTAGGTTGTGAAGCAAAACTAAAGGGATGTGGATAAAAGGAGGGATGATAGAAAGAAAGAAGAGGAATAAGAAAGATATAGGATTCCAATATGTATGGTCTATGAGTTACATCATAAAAGGCAATGTGATAAAGCATCAATATAATAAAAATAACAGAGAATTCGAAATCGTAACTTGAAACAAGAAATACAAATTTAAAACAATAATAAAGAGCGGCCCGGGTTAATAAAACTGAGAAAATTGACTCGGAAAGAAATTTTTTGGAAGCTCCATTGTGGGATTCAGACCTAACCATTAAAGGAGAAGTAGTGGGAACGACAGAACCTATGACTGCATAGGATTTTATTGAAAAGAATCCTAATACTTCATTGGGTGGGATGGCGGAACAAACCAAAAAAATTGCCTTATTTGGTAAGGTTATAATATAAATTAACAAATAAGACAGGAAAGAGTAAATATTCGCCCGCGAAATCTTTATTGAATTAGAATACTTTACCGCGATTCAATAAGAGTAAAAATAAGGAGATTTTTTGTTAAGAAAGATTACATTATCCATAAATATAGAATATAGATAAATAGACACACACATCTAGATATATTCTAGATCTTCTTTCTTGACTATATATTTATCTATTTTAACAAATTCAATATTAAAAAAACCCTAACTTTTTCTATTATCTATTAATGTGCATCTATCCATAATATTCCAAAATATTATGGAATTAGAGAAATTTGCACGCTTTCTCATTTCATTCGCGAGGAGCTGGATGAGAAGAAACTCTCATGTCCAGTTTTGCAGTAGAGATGGAACTAAGAAAGAACCATCGACTATAACCCCAAAAGAACCAGATTTCGTAAACAACATAGAGGAAGAATGAAGGGAAAATCCTGCCGAGGCAATCGTATTTGTTTTGGTAGATATGCTCTTCAAGCACTTGAACCCGCTTGGATCACGTCGAGACAGATAGAAGCAGGACGAAGAGCAATGACACGATATGCACGTCGTGGTGGAAAACTATGGGTACGTATATTTCCCGACAAACCGGTTACACTAAGACCCACGGAAACACGTATGGGCTCAGGAAAGGGATCCCCCGAATATTGGGTAGCCGTTGTTAAACCAGGTCGAATACTTTATGAAATGGGCGGAGTATCCGAAACTGTAGCTAGAGCAGCTATCTCCATAGCTGCCAGTAAAATGCCCATACGAAGTCAATTTCTTCGATTAGAGATAGAGATATAGAACCCAAAAAAAGGAGTATTGAAGATAAAAAAACCAGGTTTTTCTTTCTGGTAAGACAATATTTCTTTCATCCTTTTGCATTGAAATAACAAATTGAAATCAAAATAATATGATTCAACCTCAGACCCTTTTAAATGTAGCAGATAACAGTGGAGCTCGAAAATTGATGTGTATTCGAGTCATAGGAGCTGCTAGTAATCAGCGATATGCTCGTATTGGTGATGTTATTGTTGCTGTAATCAAAGACGCAGTGCCCCAAATGCCTCTAGAAAGATCCGAAGTAATTCGAGCTGTAATTGTACGTACATGTAAAGAGTTCAAATGCGAAGACGGTATAATAATACGCTATGATGACAATGCAGCGGTTATCATTGATCAAAAAGGAAATCCAAAAGGAACTCGAGTTTTTGGCGCGATCGCCGAGGAATTGAGAGAGTTGAATTTTACTAAAATAGTTTCATTAGCTCCTGAAGTATTATAAATACTAGTAGGCAAGATATAGATCAAAGAAAAAATTAGTAGATTGTGTTTCACGTATATGCTTTAAAATCCAAAATAAAAAAAAAAGAAAACATGTTGATTATAGAAAAATTAGGAGGAACCTAGAATTAGAGTCTTATGGGCAAGGACACTATTGCTGATTTACTAACCTCTATAAGAAACGCGGACATGAATAAAAAAGGAACAGTTCGAGTAGTATCTACAAATATTACCGAAAACATTGTTAAAATACTTCTACGAGAGGGTTTTATTGAAAGTGTTCGGAAACATCAGGAAAGTAACAGATATTTCTTGGTTTCAACTTTGCGACATCAAAAGAGAAAGACTAGAAAAGGAATATATAGAACTAGAACCTTTTTAAAGCGTATCAGCCGACCCGGCTTACGAATTTATGCCAACTATCAAGGAATTCCTAAAGTTTTGGGCGGAATGGGAATTGCTATTCTTTCTACTTCTCGAGGTATAATGACAGATCGAGAAGCTCGACTAAACAGAATTGGGGGGGAAGTCTTATGTTATATATGGTAATCGCCCCTCCTATAGTACCCGAATTCTATCTCGAACTTCCTATTTTTCAAATAAAAATACAACGTTTTTTTTTATTTGAAAATCAAAATAGAAAAATAGGAGAAAAAAAAATATGACAGAAAAAAAAAATAGGAGAGAAAAAAAAAACCCGAGAGAAGCAAAAGTCACTTTCGAAGGTTTAGTTACGGAAGCCCTACCCAACGGAATGTTCCGCGTTCGCCTAGAGAATGACACCATCATTCTGGGCTATATTTCAGGAAAGATCCGGTCTAGTTCTATACGAATACTGATGGGGGATAGGGTCAAAATTGAAGTAAGTCGTTATGATTCAAGCAAGGGACGTATAATTTATAGACTTCCCCATAAGGATTCGAAGCGTACCGAAGACTCGAAGGATACCGAAGATTTGAAGGATACCGAAGATTTGAAGGATACCAAAGATTCAAAGAATTAGGTTTTTCTTTTTTTTTCTAGGGTAATAAATTCAAAGTTCCAAAATTCAAGCGAAGAGACTTATTTTTTCCAAAGATTAGATTCATAGTTTAAGAAAGGAATACGGAAATATGAAAATAAGAGCTTCTGTTCGTAAAATTTGTACAAAATGTCGACTGATTCGTAGGCGTGGACGAATTAGAGTCATTTGTTCCAACCCGAAGCATAAACAAAGACAGGGGTAATCTTTCGAAAAAGAACTTTACTTTCTAAAAAGTAAAAAAAGTACCCGCGGAAATGTCCAAATTCCAAATAAAATAATTAAAGTAAAGGATATATTTTACCCTGAAACGGATATCTTTGTATCTTTTTTTCTTTTTGTTATTTCTAACTCATATTTATGAGATAATAAAATATGACAAAAGCTATACCAAAAATTGGTTCACGTAGGAAAGTGCGGATTGGTTTGCGTAGGAATGCGCGTTTTAGTTTACGGAAGAGTGCACGTAGAATAACAAAAGGAGTTATTCATGTTCAAGCTAGTTTCAACAATACCATTATAACTGTTACAGACCCGCAGGGTCGGGTGGTTTTCTGGTCCTCCGCGGGTACTTGTGGATTCAAAAGCTCAAGAAAAGCATCACCCTATGCTGGTCAAAGAACAGCAGTAGATGCTATTCGTACAGTGGGTTTGCAACGAGCAGAAGTTATGGTAAAGGGTGCTGGTAGTGGAAGAGATGCCGCATTACGAGCCATTGCTAAAAGTGGTGTACGATTAAGTTGTATACGCGATGTAACACCTATGCCGCATAATGGATGTCGACCTCCTAAAAAAAGACGTCTGTAAAAGAATTAAACCGCTTTCAAGAGAAATAAACGATTCAATGATCAAATAATAATACTAGTCTATTATGGTTCGAGAGGAGGTAGCAGGATCCACTCAAACACTACAGTGGAAGTGTGTTGAATCAAGAGTAGATAGTAAGCGTCTTTATTATGGTCGTTTCATTTTGTCCCCGCTTAGAAAAGGTCAAGCGGATACCGTCGGTATTGCCTTGCGAAGAGCTTTACTTGGAGAAATAGAAGGAACATGTATCACACGTGCAAAATTTGGGAGCGTGCCACACGAATATTCTACAATAGCAGGTATTGAAGAATCCGTACAAGAAATTTTACTAAATTTGAAAGAAATTGTATTGAGAAGTAATCTCTATGGAGTTAGAGACGCATCAATTTGTGTCAAAGGTCCTAGATACATAACTGCTCAAGATATCATCTTACCCCCTTCCGTAGAGATCGTTGATATGGCACAACCTATAGCTAACTTGACAGAGCCCATTGATTTCTGTATTGAGTTACAGATCAAGAGAGATCGCGGATATCACACGGAACTCAGAAAGAACTCTCAAGATGGAAGTTATCCCATAGATGCTGTATCCATGCCTGTTCGAAATGTGAATTATAGTATTTTTTATTGTGGGAATGGAAATGAAAAACACGAGATACTTTTTCTAGAAATATGGACGAATGGAAGTTTAACCCCTAAGGAAGCGCTTTATGAGGCTTCTCGTAATTTGATTGATTTATTTCTTCCTTTTCTACACGCGGAGGAAGAGGGCACTAGTTTCGAAGAAAATAAAAACAGGTTTACTCCACCCCTTTTAACCTTTCAAAAAAAATTAACTAATCTAAAGAAAAACAAAAAAGGAATTCCATTGAATTGTATTTTTATTGATCAATTAGAATTGCCTTCTAGAACGTATAATTGTCTCAAAAGGGCCAATATACATACACTATTGGACCTTTTGAGTAAGACTGAGGAAGATCTTATGAGAATTGACAGTTTTCGTATGGAAGATGGAAAACAGATATGGGACACTCTAGAGAAGCATCTCCCAATTGATTTACCTAAGAATAAGTTCTCGTTTTAAATCCATTGCAATTTTTTCCTCTTCTTCCTTTTCGAGTTAGAATAAAAAAAAAAGAAAACAATTTTGCATCTTTGGCACAATCTATATTTTCGCGAAATGGATCATAATAAAATGGATTTTAGGTATCTAGGGAAGATTCACTTGGAAGTAACTATTTCCTAGATACCTATGCACGGTACTTCACGGTTGAATGAATCAACCTGCAAAATCCCTAAAAAAGACCTAAAGTTAAGGATTTTTCAATGGGTAATGTTGCTCCAATACCTAACCAAAGAGCTACCGCAGTACCGATTAAAAAAACTGTCGTAGCTACTGGGCGACGAAATGGATTTTGGAATTTATTGACATTCTCTAGAAAGGGTACTGTCAATAAGCCCGTTGGCACAGAAACCATTAAGAGAACGCCCAATAACTTATTGGGTACTGTACGGAGTATTTGAAACACGGGAAAGAAGTACCACTCGGGTAATATTTCCAGAGGAGTTGCAAACGGATCCGCCGGTTCACCAATCATTGACGGCTCAAGAACCGCTAAACCTACATTACATGCAATAGTACCTAGAATTACTACTGGAAAAATATATAAAAGATCGTTGGGCCACGCGGGTTCCCCGTAATAATTATGTCCCATCCCTTTAGCTAATTTTGCTCTTAATACAGGATCATTTAAGTCAGGTTTCTTTGTTATTGGGATAGGTGAATTCTTTAGGATCCATCCCCCAAAGGAACCGGACATGAGAATTTTTCATCATCCGGCTCGAGCAAGAATGAAAGAAAAAAGACCGTGGAAGATCCATAATAGAATAAGGTATATAATGACTCAATGACTCTAGGTAAGAAAAGCTTTATCAGATTCTCTTTTCCGAAGTTGCACCTACAACTACTCATTGAAAAGAATCCTATTCTTATGGGTAAATGCTCAATATCCAAGTGGGCTTGCAAAATTGATCATGATCAATTGCTTTGTGGATTGTCTCATGTCTCTTGATTAGTTGGTGTTTATCCCCTCAATATCGCAAATTTCTTACGTCCAAACAAAGTATTTACTTGTTACTAATAAAAAATCCAAAAGTCTAGCCTACGTTCTTCCTTAGATACCTTCTTTTACTCCGATAGTATTGCGGATCGCAATCGATGCAAAGAAAATGAATGCATTTCCATACTATAATAAAAAAGTAAGTGTAATAAATAGAGAATTAGATCATGTGATATGACTTATTCCATTTCTACTCTATGGGATCTTACGGAGCCTGTTCATGGATGACATGGTCGGGGTATGATCATAGAAAATATTCTCCTCAAGTGAACCAGCCTATCCTTCCTAGATAGGGGACTTACGTGTTGATTGGATGCGGAGACACCTTTAGTTGTGAATTCTAATGTGGCAGATCCAATTCTTTATCTGCATGGCCAAATCAATAATTCAAGTCACACACTCCCATAATCCGCCTTATTTTCTTTCGTAAAATTAACTTCAACTATTTGTATCAAAATACTTCGGAGTTGAAGAAAAGTATCCAAATGACATGTCTTATTTTACAATAACCCATGTTTGTAGCAATGAAATACCACAACCTACCCGATATGATATATGAGAATTAGAATTATCTTTCTCTATGATATGCCTTCCCTATAAAGGACCCGAAATACCTTGCTTACGTATCATTGGAAAGTGCATTAACATAAATACGGCAGTAAGCAGAGGCAGTACAAAAGTATGTAAACTATAAAAACGAGTCAAAGTGGATTGGCCCACACTAGCACTTCCACGCAATAACTCCACTAAAGGCGATCCTATTACCGGAATCGCTTCAGGTACACCTGTCACAATTTTGACTGCCCAATAACCAATTTGATCCCAAGGCAAAGAATAACCAGTTACACCAAACGATGCAGTCAATACAGCCAAAACCACACCTGTGACCCAAGTTAATTCGCGGGGTTTTTTAAATCCACCTGTGAGATACACACGAAATACGTGCAGGATCATCATTAGAACCATCATACTTGCTGACCATCGATGAACTGATCGGATTAACCAACCAAAGTTGGCCTCGGTCATTATGTATTGAACCGAGGAAAAAGCCTCTGTAACGGTTGGGCGGTAGTAAAAAGTCATAGCAAAACCTGTAGCGACTTGTACTAGAAAACAAGTAAGTGTAATTCCCCCTAAACAATAAAATATGTTGACATGAGGAGGAACATATTTACTAGTTATATCATCCGCAATTGCCTGAATCTCAAGACGTTCCTCAAACCAATCATATACTTTATTGAGATAGGTAACTAACCCGAGTCCCCCTCCGAGAACCGTATATGAAAATTTCATCTCGTACGGCTCAAGCAGAAACACACAAATTTTCAACGGATATTAGAAAAAAAAGGGTTCAAAACTTCATCAGCCGCTGGATTGGGTCGATTTGCCTTGAAGATATGAAATAAGAAAAATCCAGAATTTATTCTTTATGATGATAATGCCAAAAAATCTCAAGTTGGCTCATCTGTCTTCCTTTCTTTGCCTTATGTTGGTCATTAGAGGCCTCTTGACTTTTCTCTTCCCTATTTTGGATTTCTTTTTTTTTTTGCGTAATGCGGATTTACTCTTGTTTTGTTTTACTAGTAAATAAATAAAGCAAAAATTCTAGTAGTTTTCTGATAGAAATTATCTTGTTGCGATCCTATGAATCAGTTCAATTAAAACCTTAGATTCATACTAGAGCCACGATGATTGAGTCTCAAGCTAAACAAAAGGCAAGGGTTCTTCGAATAAGAACCGCTTGATGATCATTTATTGAATCGGTGTAATAACTCGACAAAATCAAGAGAAAAAAAAAAAGTTGTCTTTTGGGCAAACAAATTTGGAAGGAAGACATTTTCTTTTTTTATTAAAAACTACTTGAATTTTTTTCAGTCTGGTTGCGAGGTCTGAATAGTGAGTATGAATCATAGTTCCATTTTTTTTTTCTTGATCCACTCTATCTATTTCGTGTTCCAGATACTAGAATAAATAATAAATATCCGACGAATTAGAATCATCTTGATAGAGATAACAGGCCCTTTCTATGTATTATCAATAGGATCAATTCTAACAAGTCACACACTCATATTCCAGAGATACCGAAACAAAAAAATTCCACGGTCGAACTACCAGAATGTCTAGAAATGTAGAGCTTAAAGTAGAAAGGCTTTTTTGGATGGAAAAACTATGACTTCGTAGTTTTAGTTAGTAGAAACCTAATTCATTAAAATTCCGTCCAGTAAAACAGAAGAATTATAAATTTCTAAAATGATAGATAGGAATATCGCGAATAAAGCCATTGCGACCCCCATAAAAGGAGTAGTCCCCCAACCCGGAGCTACTTTCCCATATTCCGAATTCAAGGGTTTCAATAAACTACCTGCGCGAGTTCGTCTTGGCCCAGGTCTAGAACTATCTTCAACGGTTTGTGTAGCCATAAATTCTATTTAATCATTGGTGTTGACTTTGTATACTATTCCGTTGTAGTTGTAAATACACGATCTTTTCGTAGATCCATTGTAATCTTGAAATTCTATAAAAATGGAAACAGCAACTTTAGTCGCCATCTCCATATCTGGTTTACTTGTAAGCTTTACTGGGTATGCCTTATATACCGCGTTTGGGCAACCCTCTCAACAATTAAGAGATCCATTCGAAGAACACGGGGACTAATTGAAGTAAGAAGTCTCCCAGATGGGGAGACTTCTTACTTCAATGAAATTATTTCATTTTTTTAGTCGGAACCTTAGGTGGTTCTCGGAAGAAGATAGCGAAAAAAATTATCCCTAAAGTCGAAACTAAAAGGAACGTATAAACCAATGCTTCCATAGATTCGATCGTGGTTTATTTACAATTATAACTTCCACACCTATTCATTTGTCATTTGGGATCATTTCCCATATAAAGAAAGAAAAAGAGTCAAAGAAAGGATGGGAGATGTTTCCCATGTCAAATCAAAAAAGAGAGATGAAAGATACCATAGCAATGTGGTATCAGACTGCCTGTCTCCTTGTAGTTGGATCTCCAACTTTTTGGAATGTTCCAAATTCCACTTGAGCATCCAAGTCTGGATCAATACCAGCAAAAACATCTCGGAACAAGGTTCTAGCGCCATGCCAAATGTGTCCGAAAAAGAAGAGCAAAGCAAAGGTAGCATGACCAAAAGTGAACCAACCCCTTGGACTGCTGCGAAAAACACCATCCGATTTCAAAGTAGCCCGATCTAATTCAAAAATTTCCCCTAATTGGGAACGCCTCGCATATTTTTTTACAGTAGCAGGATCAGAATAACTTACACCATTAAGTTCGCCACCATAGAACTCCACCGTTACGCCTACTTGTTCAACACTATATTTGGATTCTGCTCTTCTAAAAGGAACGTCCGCTCTCACAATTCCCTCTTCATCTACCAAAACAACCGGAAATGTTTCAAAAAAAGTAGGCATACGGCGTACAAAAAGCTCGCGCCCTTCTTTATCTCTAAAGACGGGATGTCCTAACCATCCAACAGCTATTCCATCCCCATTGTCCATTGAGCCTGCTCTGAATAATCCCCCCTTTGCCGGATTATTACCAATATAATCATAAAAGGCTAATTTTTCGGGAATTTTAGACCAAGCTTCTGATAAACTAAGATTTTCGGCTAATCCATCGCTAACTCTTCGATATATTTCTTGCTGAAAGTATCCCTGATCCCACTGATAACGAGTAGGCCCAAATAATTCGATTGGGGTAGTTGCTGACCCATACCACATAGTTCCGGCAACTACGAAAGCTGCAAAAAAAACAGCAGCGATACTACTGGAAAGTACAGTTTCAATATTGCCCATACGTAATCCTTTGTATAGACGTTGAGGCGGACGGACACTAAGATGGAATAGGCCCGCTAATATGCCCAATGTACCCGCAGCAATATGATGAGAAGCTATTCCCCCCGGAACAAAAGGATCAAAACCTTCTACACCCCACGCTGGATTTACAGCTTGTACTTTTCCAGTTAGTCCATAAGGATCGGACACCCATATCCCAGGACCATACAAACCCGTTACATGAAATGCGCCAAAGCCAAAGCAAGCCACCCCTGCAAGAAATAAATGAATTCCAAAGATCTTGGGCAAATCCAAAGAGGGTTTTCCCGTCCGCTCATCACAGAATATTTCTAGGTCCCAATATACCCAATGCCAGATAGCTGCCAAGAAACACAAGCCAGAAAACACAATATGCGCACCTGCCACACCTTCATAACTCCAAATACCCGGATTCGTTACAGTTCCTCCTGAAATACTCCAACCACCCCACGAATTGGTTATTCCTAAACGAGTCATGAAGGGAATGACGAACATACCTTGTCTCCACATTGGATCCAGAACAGGATCAGAGGGATCAAAAACCGCTAATTCGTATAAAGCCATCGAGCCGGCCCAACCAGAAACTAGAGCTGTGTGCATTATATGCACCGAAAGCAATCGACCCGGATCATTCAATACAACAGTATGAACACGATACCAAGGCAAACCCATGGAAATACCCCTTTAGCAAAGAAAAATAGACACGATGTCGCTTTATTTTATCGCATTGGAAAAGACTATCCATATCCTATGTACCTAACCCCTCTAGGGGATTCTGTGTCAGAAAGCGTGAATATTTATTTCATTCCATTAAAAATAAGAAGCCAATTCTGTTCGTAAGAAGAAAGAGAAGCAGATCTATTCTATACTCGATAAGTGCCAATATGCAATGGGTAGCTTGGCCTATTTGGAAAAAAAAAACGAAGAATAGATCCCTATCCCTCTTTGTTTATCATTCCAATCACCGATTCTTTTTTCTTTATTCAATCTGTCTTACCTTCCTTATAGATATAACCTTTCAATCTATGTATTATTTCAATCTACGTATTAATAGAATCTATAGTATTCATCTACGTATTAATAGAATCTATAGTATTCATATAGAATAAGAAAAAAAAAAGACAATAAACTGCGGATTCTTTCTTTCTCTTCCATTCTTACGTTTCCATATTAAAGTATAGTTTTCTTACTTAAATTTAATAATATTAATCTAATATGCCCATTGGTGTTCCAAAAGTACCTTACCGGATTCCCGGAGATGAAGAAGCGACTTGGGTTGACTTATACAATGTTATGTATCGAGAAAGGACACTTTTTTTAGGTCAAGAGATTCGTTGCGAGATCACGAATCATATTACAGGTCTCATGGTATATCTCAGTATAGAAGATGGAATTAGCGATATTTTTTTGTTTATAAACTCCCCAGGCGGGTGGCTAATCTCAGGAATGGCAATTTTTGATACGATGCAAACGGTGACACCAGATATATATACAATATGCCTCGGAATAGCTGCGTCCATGGCATCCTTCATTCTGCTTGGAGGAGAACCCACCAAGCGTATAGCATTCCCTCACGCGAGGATTATGCTTCACCAACCTGCTAGTGCTTATTATCGGGCAAGGACACCAGAATTTTTACTAGAAGTGGAAGAGTTACACAAAGTTCGCGAAATGATCACAAGGGTTTATGCACTAAGAACAGGCAAGCCTTTTTGGGTTGTATCCGAAGACATGGAAAGGGATGTTTTTATGTCAGCAGACGAAGCCAAAGCTTATGGACTTGTCGATATTGTAGGGGATGAAATGATTGACGAGCACTGCGATACTGATCCAGTGTGGTTTCCGGAAATGTTTAAGGATTGGTAGTGGTCGCATTTCTTGTAAATTTATTTCAAACCTAAATTCAGGTTTTCTGCGATTTAATAGAAAATAGAAATACTTCATGATGATCAATCATCAGGTTAAGATCGATCTAAACCAATCCTTTTTTTCTATATACATACGACATGCCAACGGTTAAACAACTTATTAGAAACGCAAGACAGCCAATACGAAATGCTAGAAAATCGGCCGCGCTTAAGGGATGTCCTCAGCGTCGAGGAACATGTGCTAGGGTGTATGTGTGACTCGTTCAGATCATGAGTTCAAACAAATAAGACAATTTTGGAAGTATCCATGATCGGTACCAATGAATAGGATAGAGAAGCTCTATCCTAGATTTCTATGGTAATATGGAATTTCTGGTTTCCTTTGGTGCAAATCCAATCATCTAAATTGGAAATAAGAAGCAATTCCCCCATTGGTAGAGAATGGTTATCCATTAAGCGGAGGAAATAGTAATAAAAAGAAAAAGGCTTATGCTCCTTTATCTTAAAAGAACGGACTAACAGGGTCAGCTACTTAGCCAACTTTCATAATTAAATGCCGTCACTGTATGGATAACTCTTATTGTGAAAAGAGCTATTTACTCTATAATGGATAGGTAGAGCCAAAGAATGTGAACTATACAAGTTCACAATACCTTTTGATGAAATGAAAGAAAGGGCTCCGGTGTATAGAGAGGGCCTCACCGTTTAAAAGGGAACCATAGAAACGATGGAACCCACTATTTTTTTGAGTATCGTTAGAATTTGTTATTTCTATGCGAAATAACTGAAGGGAATAGAATAAAAAATCGTGGTTGGGAAGGTTACAGTAGCAAAAGCCATTGGAATTAATATTTTATATATCGGAATAATTCGTTTTGTTATTAATGGGAAAAAGGATGGCTAAAAGAAGAGAAATCATTAGTTATTCATTAAGGTTAATTTGATTCAATGACCAGAGTTCCGCGAGGATATATAGCTCGGAGACGACGAACAAAAATGCGTTCATTTGCCTCAAACTTTAGAGGGGCTCATTTAAGACTTAATCGAATGATTACTCAACAAGTAAGAAGAGCTTTTGTTTCCTCTCATCGAGATAGAGGCAGGCAAAAGAGGGATTTTCGTCGTTTGTGGATCACTAGGATAAACGCAGCAACGCGGATATATAAAGTATTCAATAGTTATAGTAAATTAATACACAATCTGTACAAGAAGGAATTGATTCTTAATCGTAAAATGCTTGCACAAGTAGCTGTATCAAATCCAAATAATCTTTACACGATTTCCAATAAAATAAAGATCATCAATTAAATGGATAAAAAAGTAATATACAGGAATAATTAAAACCGAATTCCCGGAGAGGGAACTCCGGGAAGATACAATAAATTAAGATTAAGTGGTAAGAATCAACGAGCATGTTGCAATAAATAAAAAAACTATTTATTCTTCCCCATTTTTCTTTCTTATAACAAACACAAGAATCAAAACTGGATTACTTTCCTTATATATAGGTCTGGCCCTTTCGAATAAAACATCAACAATCGGAACTTAAGTTCCGATTGTTGTTTCTTAAATTCTGGTTGGAGTTTCTTAAGTTTCGATTGGAATTGAACTTTTGCGTTAATTGAGGAATATGTCTATTTTTTCTGGGTCTAGGACCAGTAATTATTGAAATTGACTGGGCTTGAAATTGCTTCTCATTCTCATAGTTACGAAATGGTAAGAAAGATAAAATACGAGCCTGTTTTATAGCAAGAGTAATTAATCGTTGTTGTTTCAAGGTTAATCTATTTATTCGTCTCGATAATATTTTTCCTTGTTCACTAATAAATCGATTAATTAAACTCATGTTTCTATAATCAATTGGATCCCCCGGGCCAATCCGAGGACGCCTACGAAAAGGTTGTTTGGATTTACGAAAAGGTTGTTTGGATTTACGAAAAGTTTGCTTGGACTTACGAAAAGTTTGCTTGGATTTTTGAAAAGTTTGCTTGGATTTACGAAAGGGTTGCTTAGATTTATGAAAAGGTTGTTTAGATGTATACATGATTTATTCTTTATTAAAAAATTGGAAAAAAATGGATTTCTTTATTTTATTAATTTTGGATCCAGAAGAAGTAGTCTTTCTTTGGTCCATATATTATTTGATTCATATATAGTATATGAATACCCTCTATACATATGAAATAATATCTACCTGAAATCAAATGAGTTGATTTGTATTTTGTATTCTATCTATGTTCTATATATTAAATCTGTTCTTTGGAAAGATCGAACACACGATGCTCCTATTTTTTTATTTCGCCATGAGTCGTATGCTTGCGACAATAACGACAAAATTTTTTGAATTCTAATTGTCCAGGTGTATTGTGGCGATTCTTTTGAGTACTATATCTAGAAATCCCCGTCGATTCCTTATTGGCACCTTTTCGAACACAACTGATACATTCCAAAATAAGTCTGATTCTAACATCTTTCCCCTTGGCCATGAACCTCCTTTCTTTTTTGGATTGACTTAACTTAATTCTTCTACTTATTCTTTTATTCTTCTATTTTGAATCCGAAGAAGAAGAATAAAATCCATTAGAATAAAAAATTTTGGAAATTCTTAAATTAAGTAATAAAAAATGGAGAAATAATTAAAGAATACAATCCTTGTCGAATTAGCAAGGATTTTGCTTCGAAATCCTTTCATTTAAGTAGCCAGCCCAGCCTCTTTCTATGCTCTGATTTCTGAGGCCTGACTTAGCTTGGATACCGCTTTTAATTGAATTTCTGTTTTCCAAAATGGGATTTACCGAATTTTTCATGACTCTGAGGTTCAACCCAATCCATCTTTTCTTTCTTTTTCCTTCCTATACTAAAAAAAAAAAGGATTGAAAAAGGGAAAATTTTCGTCATGTCACGAAGAATTCCTCGCATAGCAATAACTAGAATTAAAAAAAAGGGAATGACAAAGCATCTGGGAATAAACGATTAATTTCTATCAATAAACCTGCTAAAGCCCCAAACCATAGAGTACTTAGCACGGGTGCTACAGAGAGATATGTTTTTATATCCCGCATTGAAAATCCTCCTTCCTTATTGGAATACATATATGATCAGATACTCTTGCCCAAGATCTTTTGTATTTCTTTTGTTTAGGCGAAATTCCTAACTAAAAAAACAAAATCAATATTCTATATAGAATGAACCGTATAGACGAGATTTTCCTATCCCTAAAAAAGAAAAAGATGACCTCTTCTTCCTATACATTACCAAGGAATAGTAATCTTTCTTTTATAGGTGAAATTAGATTCGATTTTAGATGTATACCATTCCTTGACTTGATTATATGAGACCAAAAAGAAGAAATGACAAGAAGGTTCTATATAGATAGAGAAAGAGAAGAAAATTACGATGTGGAAAACAAGACAGGAATTGTGTACAATGGCATTGTACAACAATTTGGAAAAGGGATGTAGCGCAGCTTGGTAGCGCGTTTGTTTTGGGTACAAAATGTCACAGGTTCAAATCCTGTCATCCCTACCTATTACTTCTTTCTTCTTTATGGGCAGTAGCGAGGGGATCAATTAAAGTGGGTATAACTTGAATTTGTGGATACTATACGTACGTGAGACACGTTAGGAGTAGAAAAGGGTTTTCTTTTTGAATGAAAGCGCTCTTAGTTCAGTTCGGTAGAACGCGGGTCTCCAAAACCCGATGTCGTAGGTTCAAATCCTACAGAGCGTGATTCCATCTATCTTATGTCGAAGCAGAGTAAAATAACTTAACAAAACAAAGTTGAATTGCAACTCCAATTTGACCTCCTCTCTGGTCTGGAGGAGGTCAATCAAAAAAGAAATATTACTCAATCAAAGATCCAACTGATCCCCACGCCTGTATTGCAAATACGCAGTCACGAATAATCCCGCTAAAGTAATAGGAATTAGGCCTAAGACGATTCCAAATAGAAAAACTTCAATCATTTCGATTTGTTCGAGGGGATAAAAAAAAGAGGTACGATCTATCCCTAAATAGTAGTCTAAATTATCCACGAATCTCAATGACCAAGAAAAGAATTGGTAATTAGTGTGGAAAAGAGTCGTAGAATACCAGGAATCCAAAAGAAAGATTTTGCTTTTCTGACTTATTCATTCAATTCATTTCAAATAAGACGTATCTTGTTCAAACCAATAAATAGAGCTGGGGTTATAGTTAAAGCAGCCAGTAGAAAACCGAAATAACTAGTTATAGTAAGCATGAAAGGGTTAAATTCCATTTATTTTTTTACTACACTACATATGTTGGTAAAGCACTTACCTAAGTTATGGAAAATTCAGAATTCATCGGTTATTTTAGATAATACTAAAAAACAAGATCGAGTGAGATACAGAAGTGTAAAAGAGAATCGATTCATCAGATGCGACATGAGTCCCTAATTCCGAATCAAGAGATTTGTTGTGGAATCTGTCAATTGAGTAAAGTAATAATATTAAGAACTAGATCATCTAACCTCATTGAAAAATGAAATTGGATTTTCGGGAGAATTTTGGAATAAAAGATAAATAAAGAATTGAAACGGTCGAATATTCCCCTATTCCTTCTTATTTTAACTGATTGTATTCCATATGGAATAAGAGGAGAAGAAAAGCATTCCACGACCCCCCGAGGGGCCCCTTAAAAAAAGGAAAGCTCCTCCTTGAATTTACTTTATTTTTATTCCTTTTTCGAACCCCCAACCAAAGTTGATTCGAAGACGAGTCACTTCAATTATCCTTTTAAGTTTTATCTTCTGTCTTTCCCTATTTCATCTCGTAAAGTTCCACTCTTGCAGTTTAGTCAAGAAAGTTAGACCTAATCCAACAAATAAGGCAAGGATTGGTTACGAATCTTGATTCTTCAAAGAATGTTTTCTTTCTTTCATAACAGATTATCTACTATTCGATTTTCTATT